TTCGACACACATCAGCCCCCGCTTACTCCAGATTTTAATACCCTCGCTCTGCGGTCGCGTTAGTCCCTTCACATTGATTTTTTTCCTTTCAATAGCGTATGAAAAAAAGTCCAGTGGATCTTTCAGCTTAAACAGCGTATTATATGCGAACATAGTTCTTAGCCCTACGTATTCCTCGAGAACAGTTGGGTGCCTTTGAAAAAAGAACAACTCTTGCAGGATCTCTTTCCTTTTCAAGTTCTCTCGGCCTATCTTGTACCTGTACTTATCAGCAAATTTTGGGGGGTTTGGTACATCATTTAAACTTTCTCTAAGAAATTTTCGAGTATATTTATCGTATTCGGTTTCCTTTATAGAATTTCTTGACCTACGCATGAAGGAAAAAAACGTAGCGTCCCCCGCTAGTGGTTTTTCCTTTTTCGTTTTTTCTTCCTCTTTCTTTCTCTTTTTAAGATTTTTATATTTCGTTTTTCTATAAGATCCCCTTTTGTTTCTATAAAAAGGAAAAGTCAAGAAAAGCAATTTGCTTGGTATAAACCACGACTTAGGTTTATATGCATTAAAAAATAGTACCAATTGTGGGAAGAACCAAGGTTCCAGATTCGATATAGGAGTATCTTCATTCATTTCCATCCAATCCCACCAAAAGTTGTGTTTTGCTTTGTGTGAATTTAAAACCATCGGTTTCGATTTAGATTCCGAAAACGCAATATAATTGAGGTTTTGATCTTGACAAATCTTAGGATAAAAAAAACTTTTTCTATCAATTAATTGATAATTATTAGTTCCGGTCTTAGCATTTTTATTATTGTTGAAATTGTTGAAATCGTCCTTGATCCAGGCCTCAAGATCGGTTTTTTTTGAACAGATAAATCCAAAATGCCCACGATATTTGCTATCCGCGCTTGGTTTTATATAGTCCGTCTCTCTGTGAAACTCGAATATTCGATACTCTTCTATATCGATAGGAATATCTCCGTTGATCCAGGCCTGAATATAGAGTTCCTTTTAAAAAGATAAATTGATAATCTCCCAATCGAAATATCTTCTGTCCGTACTTCTTTTATACGGAGTTTCTTTCATATCCATAATCTTAGTTTTTCCTAGAGTATAATCAGGGACAACCTCTTCTAGTAAATCATAGATAGGTACCAAAAATACTCCGTCTAGTATATCAAAAAAAACGTAATGAAAATAAAGTTTTAGATTCTTATTTGTTTCGAATGGTGATCCATAAATAAAATATATGGGTCCCTCTTATTTTCATAATAAATAGATCGATAAGATAAAAGATTATATCTATAGTCGTTTTTTTGAAAATTATCTTCTTGATTTGATAATGAATATACTTCGTAATCATTTTGTTTTTAATAATGAATTAGTTGGTCTTTTTCATATGAATCTGCTTTGGTCAAATCTTGATTTTGAATTGTACGACATTGATTTCGCCATTTTTGTACTCTTAATCTAGACCCCTCACTCTTAGATAAATCGTATTGATAATGACCTCTTAACCAGTTTTTCCATTGATTTAGTCCAGAATTCCTAAGTTTCTTATGTCTTAATTTAGAATGAATTATTCCTTGTGTTCCAAAATAATCTTTTATTGAAGTCTTAAGAAAAAAAGATGTTCCGTGATATTGAAGATAGATACTAGATATTAATTTAGATAAATTAAGAACTTGGGTTTATGATAATTTGTAAAACACATATGCTTGTGACAAAGAGGATAAGTCACAAAAATTCTGCTTTGCATTTTTATTCAAAAGATTATAAAGTGATTTTTTCATAGTAGAAATAAAGTCTTTTTTTTTTTTTATTTCTTTTTTTCTTGGAAATGGAAATCAATTTATCCAAAATTTTGATTATTGATTCAAGAACAATTACCTTTTCCATTACCTTTTGTTCTATCCTTTTTATGACAATAAGAAAGAAAGGTAGAAGGACTTTTATGTATATTTTTTGAGTGAAAAATCTTATAAAAAGATATAATTTACGGATTAATATTAATTAAATATATCTTCCTTTTAATATTTGCCAAATCTTTTTTAGTGATTCGAATCTTTTAGGATTCGAACTTGTTTTATTATTTTTATTCTAAATAACATTTATTTCTGCAGTCATTTTTTGTTTCGATTTTTGAATTATTTATTTGTGATTTCTGATTGTGCTTGTTCTATCATTCATATTTTTTTCTGTCGGAGATTCCAGAATTATCTCATGGAGGTTTATAGAATCGTTTTCTTTTTTAGTTTCGCTTGATTTATATCTTTCTATCAATTTCTCTCTAAATAAAAAATCTCTCAATCTATCTCTATCTCTAAAGAATAAGAGTTTGTTTTTTTCTTTTTAAAACTGGAATGACTTTCCTAATCTTTTTGATAGTCCTTTTTATTGTTTTTTTGAGATTTTTATAAAGAATTTTGTTCCTTCTTTGAAAACTTTGAAACCTTTTCGAATTCCCAAATATATTTTCCCTTTTTCCTTTTTCTAATTTTTT